TTAGCGGACGATATATATATGGGGATACGCTGCATTGCCACTCGAAATCAAGATATTGGGATTGGACTTGCCAATCGATTCATAACTTTTCGAGCACAACCAATATATATTAGAACCCCCTTTACTTGCAGGAATACATCTTGGATCTGTCAATTATGTTATGGTAGAAGTCCCACTCACGGCGATTTGGTCGAATTGGGGGAAGCTGTAGGTATTATTGCGGGGCAATCAATTGGGGAACCAGGGACTCAATTAACATTAAGAACTTTTCATACGGGTGGAGTATTCACGGGTGGTACTGCCGAACATGTACGAGCTCCTTCTAACGGAAAAATAAAGTTCAACGAGTATTTGGTTTATCCCACACGTACCCGTCACGGGCATCCTGCTTTTCTATGTTCTATAGACTTGTATGTAACTATTGAGAGTCGGGATATTCTACATAGTGTGAATATTCCTCCCAAAAGTTTGATTTTAGTTCAAAATGATCAATATGTAAAATCTGAACAAGTTATTGCTGAGATTCGTACTGGAACGTCTACTTTTCATTTTAAAGAGAAGGTCCGAAAACATATTTATTCTGAATCAGAGGGAGAAATGCACTGGAGTACCAATGTCTACCATGCACCCGAATATACATATAGTAATGTTCATCTATTACCAAAAACAAGTCATTTATGGCTATTAGCAGGAGGTCCGTGCGGATCCAGTATAGTGTCTTTTTCACTCCACAAAGATCAAGATCAAATAAATGTTCATTCTTTTTCTGTCGACGAAAGATATATCTCTGACTTCTCAATTACTAATGATCAAGTAAGGCATAAATTGTTGGATCCTTCTGTTAAAAAAGATAGGGAAATTTTTGACTATTCAAGACTTGATCAAATCATCTCCAATAGGCATTTGGATTTCATATATTCTTCGATTCTCCAAGAGAATTCTGATTTATTGGCGAAAAGGCGAAGAAATAGATTTATCATTCCATTACAATATGATCCAGAAGGAGAGAAAGAACTAATACCCTCTTTTGGTATTTCGGTTGAAATACCCACAAATGGTATTTTACATAGAAATAGTATTCTTGCTTATTTTGACGATCCACAATATAGAAGAAAGAGTTCGGGAATTACTAAATATGGGGCCGTAGAGGTGGATTCAATCGTAAAAAAAGACGATTTGATTGAATATCAAGGAGCAAAAGAATTTAGTCCAAAATACAAAATGAAAGTGGATCGTTTTTTTTTTATTCCTGAAGAGGTGCATATCTTACCCGGATCTTCGTACCTAATGGTACGGAACAATAGTATCATTGAAGTAGATACACAACTCGCTTTAAATACAAATACAAGAAACCGAGTAGGTGGATTCGTCCGAGTGGAGAGAAAAAAAAAAAGTATTGAGCTGCAAATTTTTTCTGGAGATATTCATTTTCCCGGAGAGACAGATAAGATATCTAGACACAGCGGCATTTTAATACCACCGGGAATGAAAAAAAAAAATTCTAAGGAATCAACAATTTTTCAAAATTGGATTTATGTCCAACGAATCACACCCATTAAAAAAAAGTATTTTGTTTTGGTTCGGCCCGTAATCACATATGAAATAGCTGACGGGATAAATTTAGCAAAACTTTTCACTCAAGATCTCTTGCAGGAAAAAGATAATGTCCAACTTAGAATTGTCAATTATATCCTTTATGGAAACGGAAAGTCAATTCGCGGAATTTTTCACACAAGTATTCAATTAGTTCGGACTTGCTTAGTATGGGACCAAGAAAAAAATGGTTCTATAGAAGAAGTTCATGCTTCTCTTGTTGAGGTAAGGGCAAATGATCTGATTCAAAATTTCATAATAATTGAGTTAGTAAAGTCTAGTATTTCATATGCCGGAAAAAGGTATGATACGACGGGTTCAGGATTGATTCCCGATAATGGATTAGATTGCACCAATATCAACCCTTTTTTTTCTAAAGTGAAGATTTCAGTAGTTACTCAGCATCAAGCAACTATTGGTACATTGTTGAATCAAAATAAGGCTTTGATAATTTTGTCATCATTCAATTGTTCTCGAGTTGGTCCATGTCCATTCAATGGTTCGAAATATAACATCACGGCAAAAGAATTGAATCCCATAATTCAAATTATGGATTTGTTGGGTCCCCTAGGTACTATTGTATCTAAAATAGTGAACTTTTATTCAGCTTACTATTTAATAACTCATAATCATATCTTGGTAAACAAATATCGGATACTTGATAATTCGAAAGCGACTTTCCAAGTACTTAAAGTACTTAAATACTGTTTAATAGATGAAAATAGAAGGATTTATAATCCCAACCCATGCAATAACATCATTTTGAATCCATCCCATTTGAATTGGTGCTTTTTACATCACAATTATTGTGAAGAACCATCCACAATAATTAGCATTGGACAATTTATTTGTGAAAATCTATGTCTAGTTAAATATGGAACACACATAAAAAAATCGGGTCAAATTTTAATTGTTCATGTTGATTCCTTAGTTATAAGATCAGCTAAGCCCTATTTGGCTACTCCAGGAGCGACTGTTCACGGACATTATGGAGAAACCCTTTCTGAAGGAGATACATTAGTTACATTTATATATGAAAAATCCCGATCTGGTGACATAACGCAAGGACTTCCAAAAGTGGAGCAAATCTTAGAAGTGCGTTCGATTGGTTCAATATCGATGAACCTTGAAAGGAGAGTTGAAGGTTGGAACGAACGTATACCAAGAATTCTTGGAATTCCTTGGGGATTCTTAATTGGAGCTGAGCTAACTATAGCCCAAAGCCATATCTCTTTGGTTAATAAGATCCAAAAGGTTTATCGATCACAAGGGGTGCAGATCCATAATAGACATCTAGAGATTATTGTACGACAAGTAACATCAAAAGTGTTGGTTTCAGAAGACGGAATGTCTAATGTTTTTTCGCCTGGGGAATTAATCGGATTGCTGCGAGCAGAACGAGCAGGGCGTGCTTTAGACGAAGCGATCTGTTATCGGGCAATTTTATTAGGAATAACGAGGGCGTCTCTGAATACTCAAAGCTTCATATCTGAAGCAAGTTTTCAAGAAACTGCTAGAGTTTTAGCAAAAGCTGCTCTACGGGGGCGTATTGATTGGTTGAAGGGTCTGAAAGAAAATGTTGTTCTGGGGGGAATTATCCCTATCGGTACCGGATTTAAAAAATTAGTGCACCGTTCAAGGCAAGACAAAAACATTCATTTTGAAATAAAAAAGAAAAATGTATTCAAGTTGGAAATGAGGGATATTTTGTTACACCATCGAGAATTTTTTTGTTCTTGTAGCCCAAAGAATTTCCATGACACATTAGAAAATTCATTTACGCGATTTCATAATTCCTAAGCAGAGATTTTTTCTTTTTCCTTTCTAGTTTTGGTAAGTAAAAAAATGAAGTAAGTAATAAAAAAAAAATGAATAGTTTGGACTATGTATCAATGGTCAACCTCGGTATAAGGTTCCGTAGGAACAATTCTTTGTTTTTCTAAAAAAAAAAAGAGAGAAAGCGCGGGAAAAATGACAAGAAGGTATTGGAACATCCATTTGGAAGAGATGATGGAGTCGGGAGTTCATTTTGGTCATGGTACTAAGAAATGGAATCCTAGAATGGCCCCTTACATTTCTGCAAAGCGTAAAGGTATTCATATTACAAATCTTACTAGAACTGCTCGTTTTTTATCAGAAGCCTGTGATTTAGTTTTTGATGCAGCAAGTCGAGGAAAAACCTTTTTAATGGTTGGTACCAAAAATAAAGCAGCGGATTTAGTAGTCTCAGCTGCAATAAGGGCTGGATGTCATTATGTTAATAAAAAATGGATCGGTGGTATGTTAACGAATTGGTTCACTACAGAAACGAGACTTCATAAGTTCAGAGACTTAAGAGCAGAACAAAAGATGGGGAAACTCAACCGTCTCCCTAAAAGGGGATGCAGCAATGTTGGAGAGAAAATTATCGACTTTGCAAACATATCTGGGTGGGATCAAATATATGACTGGGTTGTCCGATATTGTAATCATCGTTGACCAGCAAGAAGAATATACGGCTCTTCGAGAATATGTCATTTTGGGAATTCCAACAATTTGTTTAATCGATACAAATTGTGACCCGGATCTTGCAGATATTTCGATTCCAGCCAACGATGACGCTATAGCTTCAATCCGATTGATTCTTACCAAATTAGTATCCGCAATTGAGGGTCGTTCTAGCTATATAAGAAGTCGTTGATTATGATTATGTTATGATTAAGAATAATAAGATTAGTTAATTATTTTGATTTCTTAGATTGGTTACTATTCTTGTCTTGAATTTTTAAAAAGAGATAAAATGGGATATTATGTTATGTGATTTCTTGGTATTTAAAATATATGATTAATGATGAAAGTAGATAAGTTGAAAAAGAGATGGTTGAATCAAAATAATTTTTTTTTAAGTTCTATTTCTGTCAGAGGGCAATATGAATGTTATACCATGTTCCATTAAAACACTCAAAGGATTATACGATATATCAGGTGTAGAAGTAGGCCAACATTTATATTGGCAAATAGGAGGTTTACAAATTCATGCTCAAGTACTTATCACTTCTTGGGTAGTAATTGCTATCTTATTAGGGTCAGTTATCATAACTGTTCGGAATCCACAAACCATTCCGACCGACGGGCAGAATTTCTTTGAATATGTTCTTGAATTTATTCGAGACTTGAGCAAAACCCAGATTGGAGAAGAATATGGACCTTGGGTTCCCTTTATTGGAACCATGTTCTTATTTATTTTTGTTTCTAATTGGTCTGGAGCTCTTTTACCTTGGAAAATCATACAGTTACCTCATGGAGAGTTGGCCGCCCCCACGAATGATATAAATACTACTGTTGCTTTAGCTTTACCCACGTCCGTGGCATATTTTTATGCGGGTCTTACCAAAAAAGGATTGGCTTATTTTGGAAAATACATTCAACCAACTCCAATCCTTTTACCAATTAACATCCTAGAAGATTTCACAAAACCTTTATCTCTGAGTTTTCGACTTTTCGGGAATATATTGGCGGATGAATTAGTAGTTGTTGTTCTTGTTTCTTTAGTACCTTCAGTAGTTCCTATCCCTGTCATGTTTCTTGGATTATTTACAAGCGGTATTCAAGCTCTCATTTTTGCAACTTTAGCCGCGGCTTATATAGGGGAATCCATGGAGGGTCATCATTGATTAGTTTTCGAAAGAGTCTTCTTTTTTTAAGCTTACCCCGACTGAGGCAATGCATGGTTCAAGAAAATATACTTGGTTCGGTAACATATACTTATATAGATAGAAATAAGAAATACATATGTATAAGAGTTCTAAGAGGAAAGATAGACGATATTATGAGGGATTAGGGAGATCACACTAGATATATGTCTATATGTAATGTCTATAAGTCCAGCCACAGTTCCTGTATATCTTTCGACGAATTATTCTAGAATCTGATTCAATAAAAAATGCGGGCGGTTTCCGTTATGAAAGAAACAAATGTATATGTGATAGTAGATATATATTAGTTATATAGGGTTTATCCCTATCTATATTTTTTTTTTTTCGAAGTTTTAGTTACTTCGATTCGATATTTTTTAGTGATCAAATAAGTAATAATTCCTTGGTTGATAACCATTTTTTTTTGGTGCGAGGAACCTATCATCATGAATCCACTGATTTCTGCCGCTTCCGTTATTGCTGCTGGATTGGCCGTAGGGCTTGCTTCTATTGGACCTGGAGTTGGTCAAGGTACTGCTGCAGGCCAAGCCGTAGAAGGTATTGCGAGACAACCAGAAGCAGAAGGAAAAATAAGAGGCACTTTGTTGCTTAGTCTAGCTTTTATGGAAGCTTTAACCATTTATGGGCTCGTTGTGGCATTAGCGCTTTTATTTGCAAATCCTTTTGTTTAATTTAATCCTAGAATGAAAATGTAAAAAAGTGCATTACGCACTTTTTCTTATTTTATTAATTCGTTGCCGTTTGCTTCTGTGAATTATATCATTACTTTACTCCTACAATTATGTATTTGTTGGAACAATACCCCGGGAAGGACTGATTTGAGGATGACGAATTAGTGGATTTGCTCGCTTTCTTCCTTCCCGTCTTTCGGTTAGTACGATGGAATTTTTACTTTCCTTTTAGGAAGTGTTTGAACAAGGGAAATATTTTGCAATTTATACGAGACCTAGGACCCAACTTAATAAGTATCTTATCGGAAACTTAAAACAAAGAAAAAAATTAAGAAAAAGAAATCGATCAAAAAAGGGCAAGTCAAGTGATACAAAAAGAACTCTGTTCTTTGTTAGTCCTATCTATAAGAGGAGAGCATATGAAAAATGTAACCGATTCTTTCGTTTCCTTAGGCCACTGGCCATCCGCCGGGAGTTTCGGGTTTAATACCGATATTTTAGCAACAAATCTAATAAATCTAAGTGTAGTACTTGGTGTATTGATTTTTTTTGGAAAGGGAGTGTGTGCGAGTTGTATATTTCAAGAATAAGTTGGACCCAACCGGCTACACTTTATTTATTTGTGTTATTTATATACATATTTTTCTTTTTTATAGAATAAGATAAATAAATAGGAAAAAAGTGTACAATCTCGACGAATTCCTTCTGAATAAATTAATAAATCATATGTAAGAACCATAGCATTTCGTTCTTTATTGGTAAGTCAACTTTGATTCTCTATCAACCAATAAAGTGAGACCATTAACATGGTTAAAGCTAAACTGTTTGAAGTCCGGGCACAACATGGTACTCTTTCTACCATTACGTTAATACCGAAATGGTTTAAAAAAGAATAGTTGGTAATTTTTCTGATATATAACACTCATATCAATAAAATTATTTGAACCGTTTACTAGAATAAAAAAAAAGGGGGGCGCCCTGCGTTTTATTATCCAATATCCAATGCCGAATCGACGACCTATGTATAAAAAGGAGGAATTTTTGGATTTGAATAAAAATTTCATTGAAATTTCAATAAAGAACAAATAAAGAAACAACTTTGCTGACAATTAGAGATTTTTGTCTGGTCGGAAGAGTCCTTATAATATTCTGGTCTTGTATCGGTTTTGATATGTTTGCATACAAACAGAACTAGAGAGGATAGGCTCATTACATTAAAAAAAAAAGATATGAAAGTGCCCATAAAAAAAAATTTGAGCGTGAGAGCCAAATGAATCGAAAGATTCATGTTTGGTTCGGAAGAGATCATGGAAGTTGTAAAATTAATGGTAAGATAATCTACTTTCATTAAATGATTTATTAGATAATCGAAAACAGAGGATTTTGAGTACTATTCGAAATTCGGAAGAATTGCGTAAAGGGGCCATTGAGCAGCTCGAACGAGCTCGGGCTCGTTTACGGAAAGTGGAAATGGAAGCAGACGAATATCGAATGAATGGATACTCTGAGATAGAACGAGAAAAAGTAAATTTGATTAATGC